ATAATAAATTCGGTCGTTGTGGTCGGACTCTATTATGGATTTCTGACCACATTCTCCATAGGGCCCTCTTCTCTCTTCCTTCTCCGAGCTCGGGTTATGGAAGAAGGAACCGAGAAGGAGGTATCAGCAACAACTGGTTTTATTACGGGACAGCTCATGATGTTCATATCGATCTATTATGCGCCTCTGCATCTAGCATTGGGTAGACCTCATACAATAACTGTCCTAGTTCTACCGTATCTTTTGTTTCATTTCTTCTGGAACAATCACAAAAACTTTTTTTATTATGGATCTACTACCAGAAATTCAATGCGTAATCTCAGCATTCAATGTGTATTCCTGAATAATCTAATTTTTCAATTATTCAACCATTTCATTTTACCAAGTTCAACGTTAGCCAGATTAGTCAACATTTATATGTTTCGATGCAACAACAAGATGTTATTTGTAACAAGTAGTTTTGTTGGTTGGTTAATTGGTCACATTTTATTCATGAAATGGGTTGGATTGGTATTATTCTGGATACGGCAAAATCATTCTATTCGATCCAATAAGTACCTTGTGTCAGAATTGAGAAATTCTATGGCTCGAATCTTTAGTATTCTCTTATTTATCACCTGTGTCTACTATTTAGGCAGAATGCCGTCGCCTATTGTCACTAAGAAACTGAAAGAAACCTCAGAAATGGAAGAAAGGGGAGAAAGTGAGGAAGAAAGCGATGTAGAAACAACTTCCGAAACGAAGGAGACTAAACAGGAACAAGAGGGATCCGCCGAAGAAGACCCTTCCCTTTGTTCGGAAGAACAGGAAGATCCGGAAAAAATAGATGAAACGGAAGAGATCCGAGTGAATGGAAAGGAAAAAACAAAGGGGGAATTCCACTTTCACTTTAAAGAGACATGCTATAAAGATAGCCCAGTTTACGAAGATTCTTATCTTGATAGGTATCAAGATAATTGGGAATTGGGAAGACTTAAAGAAGAGAAAAATGAAAAGACTTATTTCTGGTTTGAAAAACCTCTTGTGACTTTTCTTTTCGATTATAAACGATGGAATTGTCCATTGCGATATATAAAAAATGATCGGTTTGAAAATGCTGTACGAAATGAAATGTCACAATATTTTTTTTATACATGTCCAAGTAATGGGAAAAAAAAAATATCTTTTACATATCCACCTAGTTTATCGACTTTTTCGGAAATGATAGAACGAAAAATGTCTTTGTACACGACAAAAAAATTATCCCATGGAGACCTGTATAATTATTGGGTTTATACCAATGAACAAAAAAAATACAACTTGAGCAATGAATTAATAAGTCGAATAAAAGCTCTAGAAAAAGAAAAAAAAGAAAAGGGATTTCTTTCTCTAGATATGCTCGAAAAAAGGACTAGATATTGCAATCATGAGAATGAACAAGAATGCTTGACCAAAACATATGATCCTTTATTGATCGGACCATGCCGTGGAGCAATAAAAAAATTTGATTTACGTACAATCATGAATAATTTAATCCCTTATATGGAAGATTCCATAAAAAGTCTTTGGATAAATAAGATCCATGAGCTACTTTCTAATAATTTCCGAGAATTTGAACATCAAAAGAATTCGCTTGATGGTGGCAAATCATTTTTTAATTATATTGGTAATTTCTTAACTTCATTTTCTTTTGAATTCACACCCAATTTTTCTTTGAAAAACTGTTCTTTATTGGCAGAACAACGAAAAATTGATTCAGAAAGTCAAGCAAAATCTTTGAAATTTGCATTCGATATAATTACAATTGATCCAAATGATCAAACAACAACTAGAAATGAATCTATTGGAATAGAAGAAATCAGTAAAAAGGTTCCTCGATGGTCATATAAATTGACCAATGTTCTGGAAGAACAGGAGGAAGAAAATGAGGAAAAATCGACGGAAGATCATGAAATTCGTTCAAGAAAAGCCAAACGTGTGGTAATTTATACTGATAATGAGAATAATACCAATTCTATTACTAATACGAATAATACTAGTAATAGTGATCAAGGAGAAGAGGTGGCTTTGATACGCTACTCGCAACAATCGGATTTTCGTAGGGATATAATAAAAGGATCCATGCGTACTCAAAGACGTAAAACAGTTACTTGGGAAATGTTTCAAGCAAATGTGCATTCCCCACTTTTTTTGGATCGAATAGACAAAACATTTTTTTTTTCTTCTTTTGATATCTCTGAAATGATGAATCTCATTTTTAGGAATTCGGTCGAGAGAGAACCGGAATTGAAAATTTCCAATTTTGAGGAGGAAGAGACAAAAGAAAAGAAAAAAAAAAACGAGGAGAAAAAAGAGGAAAATGAACGTATAGCAATATCAGAAACTTGGGATAACATTATATTTGCTCAAGCAATAAGAGGTTCGATGTTAGTAACCCAATCCTTTCTTAGAAAATACATTGTATTGCCTTCATTGATAATAGCTAAAAATATTGGCCGTATGTTATTATTCCAATTCCCCGAGTGGTATGAGGATTTGAAGGAATGGAATAGAGAAATGCATGTTAAATGCACCTATAATGGTGTTCAATTATCGGAAACAGAATTTCCAAAAGATTGGTTAACAGACGGTATTCAGATAAAGATTCTATTTCCTTTCTTTCTTAAACCTTGGCGAAGATCTAAAATACGATCTCATCATAGAGATCCAATGAAAAAAAAAGGAAAAAAAGCAAATTTTTGTTTTTTAACAATTTGGGGAATGGAAGCAGAAGTTCCTTTTGGTTCTCCCCGAAAACGACCTTCTTTTTTTGAACCCATTTATAAAGAACTCCAAAAAATAATTAGAAAAATAATTAGAAAAGTAAAAAAGAATTTTTTTTTCGTTCTAAAAGTTTTTAAAGAAAAAAAAAGATGGGTTATCAAAATAGTTCTAGTTATAAAACAAAAAATGAAGGAACTTGAAAAAATAAACCCCATTTTCTTATTTGAATTGAGGAAGGTAAAAATATATAAACCGAATGAAAATGTAAGAGATTCTAAAATAAATAATAAGATTATTCACGAATCAACCATTCGAATTCGATCCATGAATTGGGCAAATTACTCACTCATAGAAAAAAAAATAAAGGATCTTGCTGATAGGACAGTCATAATCAGGAATCAAATAGAACTAGAACGAATCACAAAAGACAAGAAAAAAATAGTTCTAACTTGTGATGATAAAAAATCGGAATCAAAGAAACATATTTTGCAGATATTTAAAAGAAAAAAGATCCGATTTATACGTAAATTAATTTTTTTTATGAAATCATTCATTGAAAAAATATACATAGATATCTTTCTACGTATGATTACTATTTTTAGGATCAATGCACAATTTTTCTTTGAATCAACAAAAAAAATTATCGCAAAATCGATTTACAACGATGAAACAAATCGAGAAGGAATTGATGAAACAGATCAAAATACAATGAACTTTATTTCGACTATAAAAAAATCGTTTTATAATACTAATATCAGTAATAATAATTCAAATATTTATTATTATAAAAATATTTATTATTATAATTATGATTTATCCCCCTTGTCCCAAGCATATGTATTTTACAAACTATCACAAACCCAATTACTTAACAAGTATCACTTGAAATCTGTACTTCAATATCCCAGGACCCATTCTTTTATTAAGGAAAAAATCAAGGATTATTGTATGACACGAGGAATATTTGATTCCAAATCAAAGCAAAAGAAAATTTATAAGTCTGGAAAAAATGAATGGAAAAACTGGTTAAAGGTCCATTATCAATACGATTTATCTCAGACAAAATGGTCTCGATTAGTACCTCAAAAATGGCGAAATAGAATCAACCAACGTTCTACGATTCAAAATAAAAACTCAATTAAATTTGATTCACATAAAAAAGAAAAAGACCAATTAATTCATTACATGAAACAAAATTACTATGCGGTGGCAGTGGATTCATTGACGAGTCAAAAAGAAAAATTTCAAAAATACTACAGATATTATCTTTTATCACATAAATATATGAATTATGGGAATAGGAAGGACTCATACTCATATATTTTTGAATCAACATTACAAGCAAAAGGAGACCAAGAAATTCCATACAATTTCAATACACTGAAACCCGAATCATTTTATGTATTGGTAAGTATAGCTATTAGTAATTATCTAGAAAAGGAATATATTATTGCTACACATAAAAATCTGGATAGAAAATATTTTGATTGTAGAATTCTCTATATTTGTCTTAGAAAAAATATCGACATTGAGACCTGGACCAATACGCATATCAGCACCAAAATTGAGAAAAATACTAAGACTGAAAACAAAATTATTAAAAAATTGAAAAAAAAAGATATTTTTTCTAAGACAATTCATCAAGGAATTAAACCATCCCATCAAAAAAAACACTTTTTTGATTGGATGGGAATGAATCAAGAAAAGGTTTATCGTACCATATCAAATCTAGAACCCCGGTTCTTCCCAGAATTTGTGCCACTTTTTGATGCATATAAGATTAAACCATGGATCATACCAATCAAATTACTTCTTTTTAATTTTTATTTCTATGAAAATATTAGTCAAAAAAAAAGCATCAACATAAATCAAAATAAAAAAAAAAATCTTCAGATATCATCTAATCAAAAAGAATATCTTAAATTAGAAAATTCCAACCAAGAAAAAAACGAACAACAGGGACAAGAAAATCTTGAATCAGATCTACGAAAAAAAAAAAAAAAAAAAAATGTTGAAGACAATTACGCGGGATCAGACATTAAAAAAGGTAAAAAGAAAAAACAATCCAAGAAAAAGAAGGAAGCAGAACTAGATTTCTTCCTGAAAAAATATTTCCTTTTTCAATTAAGATGGGATGACTCCTTGAATCAAAGAATGATCAATAATATCAAGGTATATTGTCTCCTACTTAGACTGATAAATCCAAGGAAAATTGCTATATCCTCGATTCAAAGAGGAGAAATGCATCTGGATGTAATGCTAATTCAGAAAGATCTAGCTCTTACAGAATTGATAAAAAAGGGAGTATTGATTATCGAACCGATTCGTTTATCTATAAAAAGGGATGGAAAATTTATTATATATCAAACCCTAGGTATTTCATTGATCGATAAAATTAAGCACCAAATTAACAGAAAATGCATAAAAAAAAGATATATTGATAAGAAGAATTTTGATAAATCCGTTGCAAGACACGGCAATATGCTTGTGGATGGAGACAAAAGTAATTATGATTTCTTTGTTCCTGAAAATATTCTATCTACTAGATGTCGTAGAGAATTTAGAATTCTAATTTGTTTTAATTCTCGTAATTGGAATTTTGTGGATAGAAATCTAGTATTTTGCAATGAAAACAACATAAGAAACTCCGGAAAATTTTTGAATGAGGACAAGCATTTTAATACTAAAAAATTCATTAAATGCAAATTGTTTCTTTGGCCCAATTACCGATTAGAAGATTTAGCTTGTATGAATCGCTATTGGTTTAATACCAATAATGGCAATCGTTTCAGTATGTCAAGGATATATATGTATCCACGATTCATAATTTGTTAATAGTATATTTCCTATATATATGTGATATTTTTCGGTAGATGAAAGCCGAAAGATATACATATACGCTGTATTACATTCTGGTACATGACATGGATCTAATGGCGTATCAACTCAATTGGATCTAGGACAAAATCGGCAGAATCTTTTTAGGTACAAAGAAATCATTCTCTTCCATGAATGTAGAAATGTATTTTCTCTTTCTTTTCTATCCAAATCAAATTTTCAATTTGATTTGGATAAAATAAAAAAAAAATAGGAAAAAATCCAAATTTTTGTGTGTACTAGATTAAAATAACTGGCATAAATATTATTATTTTTATTTTTCCTGATCGATTCGGTAAAGTAAAATAAATCCATGGGAAAGAAAAAAAGATAGAAAAATTTTTTTATGATCAAAAATTCATTCATCTCAGTTATTTCACAAGAAGAAAAAGAAGAAAACAAGGGTTCTGTTGAATTTCAAGTATTAAGTTTTACCAGTAAGATACGTAGACTTACTTCACATTTGGAATTGCACAAAAGAGATTTTTTATCCCAAAGAGGTCTACGAATAATTCTGGGAAAACGTCAACGGCTCCTGGCTTATTTGTCAAAGAAAAATAAAGTCCGTTATAAGAAATTAATGGATCAGTTGGATATTCGGGAGCCAAAAAATCGTTAATTTAATCGTTTGAATTTTTTTTTTTAATAGTTATTCTATTAGATTTTTCATTTTGATGAACCTCGTTTTGAGGAATTCGTGGAATAATAAATTAAGGAAGAAAAAATATGACTATACCGACTACAAGAAAAGATCTCATGATAGTCAATATGGGTCCTCAACACCCATCAATGCATGGTGTTCTTCGACTGATCGTTACTCTCGATGGTGAAGATGTTATTGATTGTGAACCCATATTGGGATATTTACACAGAGGGATGGAAAAAATAGCAGAAAACCGAACAATTATACAATATCTTCCTTATGTAACACGTTGGGATTATTTAGCTACTATGTTCACAGAGGCAATAACGGTAAATGCACCAGAACAATTGGAAAATGTTCAAGTACCTCAGAGAGCCAGTTATATCAGAGTAATTATGCTGGAGCTGAGCCGTATAGCTTCTCATTTGTTATGGCTTGGACCTTTTATGGCAGATATCGGTGCACAGACTCCTTTTTTCTATATTTTCAGAGAAAGAGAATTGTTATATGATTTATTCGAAGCCGCCACAGGTATGCGAATGATGCATAATTATTTCCGCATCGGAGGAGTAGCTGCTGATCTACCTCATGGCTGGATAGATAAATGTTTGGATTTCTGCGATTATTCTTTAACAGGAGTTGTTGAATATCAAAAACTTATTACACGGAATCCCATTTTTTTGGAACGAGTTGAAAGAGTGGGCATTATTGGTGGAGAGGAAGCAATAAATTGGGGTTTATCAGGACCAATGTTACGAGCTTCTGGAATCCAATGGGATCTTCGTAAGGTTGATCATTATGAGTGTTACAATGAATTCGATTGGGAAGTCCAATGGCAAAAAGAAGGAGATTCATTAGCTCGTTATTTAGTACGAATAGGTGAAATGGGGGAATCTATAAAAATTATTCAACAGGCTCTAGAAGGAATTCCTGGAGGGCCCTATGAGAATTTAGAAGTCCGACGCTTTGATAGAGCAAAAAATTCCGAATGGAATGATTTTGAATATAGATTTATTAGTAAAAAACCTTCACCCAATTTTGAATTGTCGAAACAAGAACTTTATGTCAGAGTAGAAGCCCCAAAAGGAGAATTAGGAATTTATTTGATAGGGGATAATAGCACTTTCCCCTGGAGATGGAAAATTCGTCCACCCGGTTTCATCAATTTGCAAATTCTTCCTCAGCTAGTTAAAAGAATGAAATTGGCTGATATCATGACGATATTAGGTAGTATAGATATCATTATGGGAGAAGTTGATCGTTGAAATGATAATTGATACGACAGAAGTACAAGCTATCAATTCTTTTTCTACATTGGAATCCATAAAAGAAATCTATGGACTCATATGGATGTTTGTATCCATTTTTACCCTTATATTTGGAATCATAATAGGGGTACTAGTAATTGTGTGGTTAGAAAGAGAAATATCTGCAACGATACAACAACGTATTGGGCCTGAATATGCTGGTCCGTTGGGAATTCTTCAAGCTCTAGCAGATGGGACTAAATTACTTTTTAAGGAGGACCTACTCCCATCTAGAGGGGATATTCGTTTATTTAGTGTCGGACCGTCTATAGCGGTCATATCAATTCTACTAAGTTATTTAGTAATTCCTTTTGGGTACCGCCTTGTTTTAGGTGATCTCAGTATAGGTGTTTTTTTATGGATCACCATTTCAAGTATTGCCCCTATTGGGCTTCTTATGTCAGGATATGGATCGAATAATAAATATTCTTTTTCAGGTGGTCTACGAGCTGCTGCTCAATCTATTAGTTATGAAATACCATTAACTCTATGTGTGTTATCAATATCTCTACGTGTGATTCGTTGGAACATGAACTTTTACCTCTTTCCTAGAAATAAATAGAGAAAAGAGGTTGAATGTATTGAATAGATATTTTTTTTTATTCATCGATGAGTTAAACCAGATAGTTATATGAGTGAAACAAAACAGCTTATAAATTTGCAGTAAGAAGAGAAAATCTCATTCCCTATGTACAAGAATGAAGTTAAAGTAAACATAAGCAGCGTAAACTGTTTACCCCAAGATTGAGATTCTTTGATTAGTCATCATATCTTGAAGCGGGTGCAAAAGATCAACTATATGGAGTTTCCACTACTGCCTTGTATGTATTAACATACCGGGGATCAATCAAAAATCGGTGGACAGTTAGGAACACCAAGGTACACAAAGGATTAGTAATGGGGATAATGTAAGGTATCAAAAAAAGAGATATTTCTGCATAAAACGAATCATAATAAGGGCTTTAAGTTGGTAGAAATGATCAAGAAGTACCTCCCTACGATTCCGATCTCGAGTATGCTCCTATTCACTGATTAAAGAAATGACTATCAAGAACGAATTAATCCTTTATTTTTTTTTTCTAAATTAAATACCTTCTTCTGAGACAGAAGAACAGGAACAAAAGAAATGGAATGCAATAATCGAATGAATGAATAAAAATTTTTATAAAATAAAAAAAAAAGATCTTTATTTATTCTTTCTTTCCTATATCCGTATTCATACATACGGAATTCTTATCATGATTCATGAACTAATGCCTATATATATATTGATAACGAATATTTTATTGAAAGATTAAGTTATTACCGAACAAAGAAAAATTATCATTATAAGGATGAGATCAATTCGAAAGCACTTTTTTTCTTATTCTAGCGGACAGAATTCCATTGGTCTAATTTGGGACTCTCCGATGTATCTTTATTCGATCTATCCTCCAAAGAGGAGGAAAATACCGAACCAGTCCTTACATTTATTTGTGGCCATAGAGGAGCCGTATGAAGCTGAAGTTTCATGTACGGTTTTGTAATAGCGATGGGAACAGTGATGTTATTATCGACTATGATTATCTAATAGTTCAAGTACAGTTGATATAGTTGAAGCACAGTCAAAATATGGTTTTTGGGGGTGGAATCTGTGGCGTCAACCTATAGGGTTTATTGTTTTTCTAATTTCTTCTCTAGCCGAATGTGAGAGATTGCCGTTTGATTTACCGGAAGCAGAGGAGGAATTAGTAGCAGGTTATCAAACCGAATATTCAGGTATCAAATTTGGTTTATTTTATATTGCTTCTTACCTAAATCTATTACTTTCTTCATTATTTGTAACAGTTCTTTACTTAGGTGGGTGGAATTTTTCTATTCCGTACATATCTATTCCTGAACTTTTCGGAATAAATAAAATGGCCGGAGTTTTTGGAATGACAATTGGTATCTTTATTACATTAGCTAAAGCTTATTTGTTTCTGTTCATTCCTATCACAACAAGATGGACTTTGCCTAGGATAAGAATGGACCAACTATTAAATCTTGGATGGAAATTTCTTTTACCTATTTCTTTAGGTAATCTATTATTGACAACTTCTTCCCAACTTGTTTCACTATAAATAAGAAAATACGATAACGATATTCCAGATTCATAACCTCTTTCAAACAAGAGAAAGAAACATCAATTTATTCCTGGATATTTACAATATGTTCTCTATGGTGACTGGGTTCATGAATTATAGTCAACAAACAATACGAGCTGCAAGGTATATTGGTCAAAGTTTCGTAATTACCTTATCCCACACAAATCGTTTACCTATAACTATTCAATATCCTTATGAAAAATCGATCACATCAGAGCGTTTCCGTGGTCGAATCCACTTTGAATTTGATAAATGTATTGCTTGTGAAGTATGTGTTCGTGTATGCCCGATAGATCTACCCGTTGTTGATTGGAGATTTGAAAGAGATATTAAAAAAAAACAATTGCTTAATTATAGTATTGATTTTGGGGTCTGTATATTTTGTGGTAATTGTGTCGAGTATTGTCCAACAAACTGTTTATCAATGACTGAAGAATATGAACTTTCTACTTCTGATCGTCACGAATTGAATTATAATCAAATTGCTTTGGGTCGGTTACCAATGTCAATAATTGGAGATTACACAATTCAAACAGTTATGAATTCGACTCAAATCAAAATAGACAAAGATAAACCCTTTGATTCAAGAACGATTACCAATTACTAAGATTTTGTTTTGATATAAAAGACCCAAGCTTTTTTTATTTTGTTTGGTCAGTAACTACAAATAATAACTAATAATTATTGATTGTTGAGAATTATTCTTTGATTTAAACTGAGAATATATTTTTCGTGATGATTTCGAAATATACAATCCCCATTACTCTTTTCTCGATAATTTTATCTATATCTACATTAATCCATATAAAAAAGTTTTAATTCAATTAGGAATGTATCATATACAATAAAAAAAAAGGGGGTTACCCCTTTTCCTTTCCTGGACCATTCAGTAAGGTCATGAAATATTTCGACTTATTTATTAATTTATCATTTTAATAATGGATTTACCTGGACCAATACATGATATTCTTGTAGTATTTTTTGGATCAGTTCTTGTATTAGGAGGTCTGGGAGTAGTATTACTTACCAATCCCATTTTTTCTGCCTTTTCGTTGGGATTGGTTCTTGTTTGTATATCCTTATTCTATATTCTATCGAATTCCTATTTTGTAGCTGCCGCACAGCTCCTTATTTATGTTGGAGCCATAAATGTCTTAATCATATTTGCTGTAATGTTCATGAATGGTTCAGAATATTCCAATGATTCCTATTTTTGGACCATTGGAGATGGGGTCACTTCACTGGTTTGTACAAGTATTCTTTTTTCACTAATTACTATTATCCCAGATACGTCATGGTACGGAATTTTTTGGACTACAAGATCAAGCCAGATTATAGAACAGGACCTAATAAGTAACATTCAACAAATTGGGATTCATTTATCAACAGATTTTTATCTTCCGTTTGAACTCATTTCCATAATTCTTTTAGTTTCCTTGATAGGTGCAATTACTATGGCTCGTCAATAATAAATACTTAGAATTTAATTCTAAGATTTATAAATTCTAAGATTTATAAATTCTAAGATTTATAAATTCTAAATAAATAAAATAAATGGAAGGGTTTAAGGTTTTTATAAGGTTTTTAATTAAACCTATCTATTGCAAATACCTTCTTTTATTCTGTAATCGTTCTATTCTAATCAATCGAATCGGTTGAATTGTTGTTCATATTGAAATGAATCGAGATTGATAAGGAGTTAGTCAATGATGTTCGAGCATGTACTTTTTTTGAGTGTCTATTTATTCTCTATCGGTATCTATGGATTGATCACAAGTCGAAAGATGGTTAGAGCACTTATGTGTCTTGAGCTTATACTCAATTCGGTTAATATCAATCTCGTAACATTTTCTGATATATTTGATAGTCGCCAATTAAAAGGCGACATTTTCTCAATCTTTGTTATAGCTGTTGCGGCTGCTGAAGCAGCTATTGGGCTAGCTATTGTTTCATCAATCCATCGTAACAGAAAATCAACTCGTATCAATCAATCGAATTTGTTGAATAATTAGTTATGATCATAAGATACATAATATCACATGGAATATTAATCTATCACATGAAATATTAATCTATTAGATATTCTATTATATTATATATTAAATATTTAATAATATAATAT